TGTAACTCACATTTATAAGAACTTTAAATAAAAATAAAGATCTAATAAAAATTTAATTTTATGGAACATTTATATATAATATATAAATTGTAATTTTTGTAAAACTATTGGAACGATTAAAAAATCTATAATAGTAAAATTTTATTTAATTAATTTAAGATTAACTTACATTTGAGTTAATTCTATAAGTTTAGTTTGTAACTCACATTTATAAGAACTTTAAATAAAAATAAAGATCTAATAAAAATTTAATTTTATGGAACATTTATATATAATATATAAATTGTAATTTTTGTAAAACTATTGGAAYGATTAAAAAATCTATAATAGTAAAATTTTATTTAATTAATTTAAGATTAACTTACATTTGARTTAATTCTATAAGTTTAGTTTGTAACTCACATTTATAAGAACTTTAAATAAAAATAAAGATCTAATAAAAATTTAATTTTATGGAACATTTATATATAATATATAAATTGTAATTTTTGTAAAACTATTGGAAYGATTAAAAAATCTATAATAGTAAAATTTTATTTAATTAATTTAAGATTAACTTACATTTGARTTAATTCTATAAGTTTAGTTTGTAACTCACATTTATAAGAACTTTAAATAAAAATAAAGATCTAATAAAAATTTAATTTTATGGAACATTTATATATAATATATAAATTGTAATTTTTGTAAAACTATTGGAAYGATTAAAAAATCTATAATAGTAAAATTTTATTTAATTAATTTAAGATTAACTTACATTTGARTTAATTCTATAAGTTTAGTTTGTAACTCACATTTATAAGAACTTTAAATAAAAATAAAGATCTAATAAAAATTTAATTTTATGGAACATTTATATATAATATATAAATTGTAATTTTTGTAAAACTATTGGAAYGATTAAAAAATCTATAATAGTAAAATTTTATTTAATTAATTTAAGATTAACTTACATTTGAGTTAATTCTATAAGTTTAGTTTGTAACTCACATTTATAAGAACTTTAAATAAAAATAAAGATCTAATAAAAATTTAATTTTATGGAACATTTATATATAATATATAAATTGTAATTTTTGTAAAACTATTGGAAYGATTAAAAAATCTATAATAGTAAAATTTTATTTAATTAATTTAAGATTAACTTACATTTGAGTTAATTCTATAAGTTTAGTTTGTAACTCACATTTATAAGAACTTTAAATAAAAATAAAGATCTAATAAAAATTTAATTTTATGGAACATTTATATATAATATATAAATTGTAATTTTTGTAAAACTATTGGAAYGATTAAAAAATCTATAATAGTAAAATTTTATTTAATTAATTTAAGATTAACTTACATTTGAGTTAATTCTATAAGTTTAGTTTGTAACTCACATTTATAAGAACTTTAAATAAAAATAAAGATCTAATAAAAATTTAATTTTATGGAACATTTATATATAATATATAAATTGTAATTTTTGTAAAACTATTGGAATGATTAAAAAATCTATAATAGTAAAATTTTATTTAATTAATTTAAGATTAACTTACATTTGAGTTAATTCTATAAGTTTAGTTTGTAACTCACATTTATAAGAACTTTAAATAAAAATAAAGATCTAATAAAAATTTAATTTTATGGAACATTTATATATAATATATAAATTGTAATTTTTGTAAAACTATTAATTTAAAAATTTAAGCTATATTATTTAAGATTTTTATAAAAGTTAATTTTAACTTTGATATTTATTTAAAGTTTTAATTTTATATATAAATTTTTATTTAATTAATATTAAATTTTAAAAATTTTTATTTAATAATAAATAATTTTAAAAATTAGAGAAATTTAGATTTAGAAATATTAAGAGAATTATTGTTAAAATTTGTGCCAGCAATCGCGGTTATACAAATAATAAAAGTAAATATTTATTTATATAAATTAGTATATAAAAATATTATATAAATATAAAATTAAATTAGTTAGGTAAAATTAATTAAATTTAAATAATTTTATTTTTATAAATAATATGAAGTTTAAAAAATTATAATTTTAAACTAGGATTAGATACCCTATTATTTAAATATAAATTAATTAATATAAAAGTAGTAATAGTTATAGTCTTAAAACTTAAAAAATTTGGCAGTATTTTAATCTAATTAGAGGAACCTGTTTATTAATTGATAATCCACAATAAATTTTACTTAATTTTTTAAAAATTTATATATCATTGTTATAAAAATTTTTTTAGGAATAAAATTTTAAATTTTAAATCTAAATTTATATCAAATCAAGATGTAGTTTATGATTAAGAATAGAATGGGTTATAATAAATAAATTTTTGAATTATTTTATGAAATAAAAATATGAAATTAGATTTAAAAGTAATTAAATTTATTTAGATTTAATGATTAAAGAAACTAAAATATGTACATATTGCCCGTCACTTTCATTGTTTTTTAAATTGAAATAAGTCGTAACATAGTAGAAATACTGGAAAGTATTTCTAGAAAGATCAAATTAGATTAGTTAAAAATTCATTTACATTGAATTATTAAATGTGCAATTCATTTTAGTTTGAAAAATTTATTTTAAAATTTTAAGTTTTTAATTAAATTATTAAATAATTAATATTTAAAATAATAATAATATTTAAATGTTTAAGTATAAATAGAAATAGAAAAAATTTAATTATTTATAGAAAATTAGTAAATTAATTGAATAATGAAATAAATGAAAATTTTATTTTTATAAAAGTAAATTTAATTTATTGTATCTTGTGTATCAGAGTTTATTTAAAAAAATTTTTAAAGTTTAAAAAATTTAGAAATTTAAAGATTTAATTAATTATTTTAGTTAATGTAATATAATTATTAAAAATAATTAATTTGAAATGAAATGTTAATCGTTTTAAATTATATCTAATTTTTTAAGAAATAAATTGAATTTAAAAATTTAATTAGATTTATTTTTATTAAATTGTAATAAATTAATTTAAATTTTAATTTATTAAGGGATAAGCTTTAATAAAAATTTTTAAATTTTAAATTAAATTTTATTTAAAAATATAAGAATAAAATTATTTATTATTAAATATTTTTTTACAAAAAATTTAAATAAAATATGTTAAAAAAATTTAATATTTTTATAAGATTAATAGAAATTTATTAATTTTTTTTTTAAAATTTTTAAAGAAAAGTAATAATGATAAAATTAGTATAAAAATTTTTTTAAAAAATTAAATAGGAATTTTTATAAATTAATTTTATGAATTCGGCAAAATGAAAAAATTATAATTATTTATTAAATTCGCTTGTTTAACAAAAACATGTCTTTTTGATTTAATTTAAAGTCTAATCTGCCCCCTGAATTAATATTTAAAGGGCTGCAGTAATTTTAACTGTACAAAGGTAGCATAATAAATAGTTTTTTAATTGGAAACTAGAATGAATGATTGGACGAAATTTAAGCTTTCTTAAATTAATTTAATTTTTGAATTTAATATTTTAGTTAAAAAGCTAAAATTTATTTAAAAGACGAGAAGACCCTATAAATCTTTATAATTTTATAAAGTATTTAATTTTTTAAATTAATTTTTTAGAAAAATTATTTTATTGGGGTGATATAAAAATTTATTTAACTTTTTATAAAATTTTAACTTTAATATAAGAAATATAAATTTTATTTTTAAAGATCTATTATTAATAATTTAAAGTTTAAGATACTTTAGGGATAACAGCGTAATTTTAATTTTAAGTTCAAATTAAAATTAAAGATTGCGACCTCGATGTTGGATTAAAATTTATTTTAAATGCAAAAGTTTAAATATTAAGTCTGTTCGACTTTTAAAATTTTACATGATCTGAGTTCAAACCGGTGTGAGCCAGGTTGGTTTCTATCTTTAATAAAAAAAAATTTTTTAGTACGAAAGGATTTGAAATTTAAAATAAATTTTAAAATTTAGAATTAAATTAAGATTTTTTAATAAATTAATTTGGCAGAAAAGTGCTTTAAATTTAGAATTTAATTATATGTAAAAATTACATAATTAATAATTAATAATTTTGATGTATTTATTTCTTTAGTAATTATAATTTTTTTAGTTGTGATAGTTTTAATTAGAGTAGCTTTTTTTACTTTAATGGAGCGAAAAATTTTGGGATTAATTCAGTTACGAAAGGGTCCTTTAAAAGTAGGATTTATGGGGATTGTTCAGCCATTTAATGATGCTATTAAATTATTTAATAAAGAATTTATTTTTTTATTTATATCTAATTATATTTTATTTTTTTTTATGCCAGTATTAATTCTTTTTCTTAGTTTATTTTTATGGATAATTATTCCTTACTTGTATAATTTGATAGGTTTCAACTTAGGTGTTTTATTTATATTAAGATGTATAAGAATTAGAGTTTATTTTATAATTAATTCGGGGTGATCTTCTAATTCTAATTATGCGAAGTTGGGGGTTTTACGAGGAATATCTCAAGTTATTTCTTATGAAGTTTGCTTAGCTTTATTTTTTTTGTCTTTTGTTAATTTAATTTTAAGATATAATTTTTTTGACTTAATTATTTTTCAAAAAAATATTTGATTTATTTGATTTTCTTTTCCTTTAAGTTTATGCCTATTTTCTTGTATATTAGCAGAGCTAAATCGTACCCCTTTTGATTTTATTGAGGGGGAAAGAGAATTAGTTTCGGGGTTTAACGTAGAATATAGAGGGGGGGGATTTGCTTTAATTTTTATAGGAGAATATGCAAGAATTATTTTTATAAGAATAATATTTTGTTTAATTTTTTTAGGGGGTGATGTTTATAATTTTTTTTTTTATTTAAAATTAATGTTTTTAGGGTTTCTTTTTGTTTGGGTTCGAGGGACATTACCGCGATATCGGTATGATAAATTGATGTATTTAGCTTGAAAGTCTTATTTACCAATTTCTTTAAATTTTTTAATATTTTTTTTTTGTTTCAATATTTATATTTGTAATAAAAATAGTAAAATTAATAGAATAATTAATTAACTTTCTTAAGTTTTCAAGACAAATGCTTTAAAAGCTTATTAATTTTTAAATTAATTGATCTCAGTAGATAGAGATAAGAGGGTTGATTAGAAAATATCTAAAATAGGAAATTGTTACAAATTGACTTAATTGAGTGTATGGGAATTCTATAGGAGTAGAACCTAGTCAAGTTAAAAGAATAAAGATAAATACAAATATTCAAAATAAGTATTTATTTAATAAATAAAATTGGTTTCCTTTGATGTTTTTTATAAAAGTAAACGGGAGAATAAATAGGATTATAATTGATATTGCTAATGCAATTACTCCTCCTAATTTATTAGGAATTGACCGTAGAATAGCATAAGCAAAAAGAAAGTATCATTCTGGTTGAATATGAATTGGGGTTACTATTGGATTTGCTATAATAAAATTATCAGGGTCTGATAGTATATAAGGTTTATAAATTACAATAATTAAAATAAGAAAAATTATAGTAAAGGCTCCTATGATATCTTTAAAAGTAAAAAAGGGGTGGAAAGGGATTTTTTCAATGTTGTTATTTACTCTAAGGGGGTTACTAGAGCCTGTTTGATGAAGAAATAATAGATGAATTACTATTAGTATTAAAATAATGAATGGAAGAATAAAATGAAATATAAAGAATCGATTTAAAGTAGCATTATTAATTGCAAATCCCCCCCAAATTCATTGAGTTAAAATGTTTCCTAAATATGGGATAGTGGATAGGATATTGGTAATTACAGTTGCTCCTCAAAAAGATATTTGTCCCCAAGGAAGGACATATCCTATAAAAGCTGTAATTATAGTTGCTAAAAAGATAATAATTCCAATAAATCATGTGTGTTTAAATATGAATGATTCATAGTAAATATTTCGACCAATATGGAGGTATATTACAATAAAAAAGAATGAAGCCCCGTTTCTGTGAATTGTTCGAATAAATCAGCCGTAGTTTACATTTCGATAAATATGGTTAACTCTTTCAAAGGCAAATTCAATATTGGGGGTATAATTTATTGTCAAAATTAGGCCTCTAATAATTTGAATTATTAGGCAAATTCCGAGTAATGAGCCTATATTTCATCAAAAAGAAATGTTTGATGGTGAAGGTAGATTTACTAAAGAATTGGTTAAAATTTTAAAAATAGGGTGGGAAGATTTTAAAGGGATAAAAGAATTATTTTTCATTAAAATTTAATTCGTATTGGGCCTTGTGAAAAGGTTGCAATTTTTGAGGTTACTAAAAGAGTAAATATTAAATAATTTATAAGTAAAATAGTTAAAAATTTTTCATTTATATTATAAAAGTTTATAAAATAAATATTATTTTCGATATTTATGAAAAATTGGAAAGAGTTGTTTAAATTAGATATTTCTAAATTAAAAAATAAAAGGTTTAAATAAATAAAAAAGAAAATGATTATTGTAATTAATATTAATTTAAATGTTAATTTTAAATTAATTAAGTTAATTTTATTAGGGGTAAGTCTTGCTATATAAATAAATAAAATAAGTAACCCCCCAATAAATGCTAAAATTGTTAAGTAAGTTATTCAAAAAGAATAGCTGAGTATTCCTAATAATAAACTAATAAATAAAATTTGTATAATTAAAATTATAGTAATTAGTAGGGGGTGGGATAAATTTAACATAATTAATCTAGAAAAAATTATTATAAATAGAAGGAAAAAGTTAATTTCAAGGAATAGTTTAACAAAAATAATAATTTTGGAGATTATAGATAAATTTAAAATATTTTTCTTTGAAGTTTTTAAAGAAAATCTTATTTTTGATTTACAAAATCAAAGTTTTATCATAAACTATAAAAACTTAATGAAAATTAATAGAATTTTAATTATATTTTTTATAAATTATTTAATTGGGAATTTTATATTTTCTTTGAATCGTAAACATTTGTTAATTATTTTATTAAGATTAGAATTTATTATTATAAATTTATTTTTTTTAATTTATTTTAATAGAAGATTTATAGGGAGAAGAATTTATTTTATATTTTTTTTTTTAGTTTTAAGAGTTTGTGAGGGAGTTTTAGGGTTATCTATTTTAATTTATTTGGTGCGAGTAAATGGTAATGATTACATTTTTATATATAATATTATTTAAGTAATAAATAAATTATTAATGATAAAATTTATTTTTATATTTTTGATAATTTTTGGGGTTAGATTTTTTAAAAAAAAATTTTGGATAGTACAATTTTTTGTATTTTTTTCTAGTTTTTTATTTTTATTTAGTTATATCTCTATATTTCATTTTTCTTTTGTAGGATATTGATTTGGGGTAGATTTAGTTTCTTATTTTTTAATTTTTTTAAGAATTTGGATTTCTGGTCTTATATTTATAGCTAGTTTTAAAATTAAATTGGGTAATAATTATAGAGGAATTTTTGGGATAAATGTTTTATTTTTATTAATTATATTAATTTGTACTTTTAGAACAATAAATTTATTTATATTTTATTTGTTTTTTGAAAGATCTTTAATTCCTATTTTATTTTTAATTTTAGGATGGGGGGTTCAACCTGAACGACTAAATGCTGGAATATATTTGTTATTTTATACTTTGGTAGTATCATTACCGATATTATTGGGTATTTTTTTTATTTATAGGATTTTTGGGGGGTTAATATTGTATTTAATAAAATATTTATGAGTGGATTATTTTTTTATTTATTTTGTTATGTTATTGGCTTTTTTTGTGAAAATTCCGGTTTTTTTTGTTCATTTATGACTCCCTAAAGCTCATGTAGAAGCCCCTATTTCAGGGTCAATAATTTTAGCTGGGATTATATTAAAGTTAGGGGGGTATGGAATTATTCGAATTTTAGTATTTTTAGAATATTTAAATATAAAATTTAATAGATTTATTATTACTTTTAGATTAGTTGGAGCAATTTTTATTAGATTAGTTTGTTTATTTCAAATTGATTTAAAATCTTTAATTGCTTATTCTTCAGTAGTTCATATAGGGATAATACTAGGGGGGCTAATAACTTTGACTAATTGGGGGTTTGGCGGGAGATATTTATTGATAATTGGGCATGGGCTTTGTTCTTCTGGTCTATTTTGTTTAGTAAATATAAATTATGAACGATTAAGAAGACGAAATTTATTGATTAATAAGGGTATAATTATAATAATACCCTCATTTTCTATATGGTGATTTATGTTTTTGAGTTCAAATTTAGCAGCTCCTCCTTCTTTAAATCTTTTGGGAGAAATCAGTTTAATAAATAGATTAATTTTATGATCTAAAATTTTTATATGTTTAGTAATAATTTTATCTTTTTTTTCAGCTTTATATAGTTTATTTTTATTTTCTTTTTTACAGCATGGGAATTTTTGTTTTAGTTTAAATAATTATTTTATAGGGGAGTCTCGAGAGTTTCTTTTATTATTTTTACATTGAATTCCTTTAAATTTTTTAATTTTAAAATTAGATTATTTATTATTTTTATATTAAAAGTATTATTGAAATAAAGATAATGTTATCTAAATAGTTTAAAAAAAAATTTTAATTTGTGGAGTTGAGGATATGAGGTATTCATTTTAGATTATAAATTTTTTAAATATATATTTTATTATAGGGTCAATTTTATTTATTTTTAGTTTAAGATTTTTAATTATTGGAAGTTATTTTTATAATTTTAGAATAAGATTTTTTTTTGAATATGAATTTATTTCTTTAAATTCAAGAGAAGTAGTGTTAGTTATATTATTTGATTGAATATCAGTTTTATTTGTAGGAGTAGTTTTCTTTATTTCGAGAATAGTTTCTTTTTATAGAAATTCTTATATAAGAAGTGAAGTGAATAAAATCCGATTTTTAATTTTAGTATTTATATTTATTTTATCTATGATAATAATAATTATTAGTCCTAATTTAATTAGAATTCTTTTGGGTTGAGATGGACTAGGGTTAATTTCTTATTGTTTAGTAATTTATTATCAAAATGTAAATTCTTATAATGCTGGGATGTTAACTGTTTTATCTAATCGGATTGGGGATGTTGGGATTTTAATAGCTATTGTGTGAAGTTTAAATTATGGGAGTTGAAATTTTTTATTTTATTTAGATTATATGAAATCTGATTATTTTTTTAAATTAATTTTATTTATAGTGGTTATTGCTGCATTAACTAAGAGAGCTCAAATTCCTTTTAGAGCCTGGCTTCCGGCTGCAATAGCAGCGCCTACTCCTGTGTCAGCTTTAGTTCATTCATCTACTTTAGTAACTGCGGGGGTTTATTTAATAATTCGATTTAGAGATTTATTTTATAAAACTGAATTTGGGAGTTTGTTAATATTTTTAGGGATGTTAACTATATTAATAGCTGGGATTGGGGCTAATTTTGAGTTTGATTTAAAAAAAATTATTGCTTTATCTACATTAAGTCAATTAGGGTTTATAATAATAATTTTGGGGATTGGGGGCCAAGATTTAGCTTTTTTTCATTTATTGATTCATGCTTTTTTTAAAAGTTTGCTATTTTTGTGTGCAGGGGTTTTAATTCACAGTTTTTTTAATAATCAAGATATTCGAAAATTAGGAAGAATTATAAAGTTTATACCTTTAGTAAGAGCTTATTTTAATATCTCTAATTTGGCTCTATGTGGGGTTCCATTTTTGGCTGGATTTTATTCTAAGGACTTAATTTTAGAAAATGTTTTAATTTCTCAAGTAAGAATTTTAAGTTTATTTATATGTTATTTTGCTACTGGACTTACAGTAAGTTATTCTTTTCGAGTTTTATATTGAAGATTTTTTAGAAATTTGAGTGGAAACAATATTTTTGGATATAATGATGAGGATAAAATTATGAATAAAAGTATATTTTTTTTAACTTTAATAAGAATTGTGGGGGGGAGAGTTTTTATATGAATAATTGTTCCTTCTTTAAAAATAATTTATTTAACTAACTTTTTAAAAAAATTAATTTTTTTAATTATAGGGATGGGGTTTGTATTTAGTTATATGTTTTCATTTAATTATTATTTTTTTATAAATTCTAAGGTTAGAGTTAGAGTTAAGAGTTTTTTAGGAACTATATGATTTTTGCCAAGAATTTCTACTTTTGGAGCCACTCTTTTTTTTTTGCAGAGAGGAGTTTTAATTAAAAAAAATTTGGATAATGGCTGGTTAGAAGAAGTAATTTTTTTAGGAGTAAAAAAAAATTTATTTCAGATTATGAATTTCATTCAAGTTTTTCATTTAAATTATATTAAATCCTATTTAATTATATTTATTTTATGAATTTTTATTTTAGTAAGTTTAATTGTTTTACTTTAGAGATAAAGAATTTTAGTTTGGATAACTTATAGAATAGAGTGTAATATTGAAGATATTAAAGAGATTTTTTTAATCTTCAAATAAATGAATAAAATATTTAAAAGTAAATTAATTACGATTTTTACAGTGAAAATGTAATGTTTTAGGAATTTAAACTATTTAAATAAATAATTGATTAAAGAAATATAAATAATTTTATTACTTGAGCCTAAGTTAGCAGCTTAGGGGATTTTTATTTCTTTAATTAGATAATTTTTATCAGTTTTATTATTAACAATAATATACCGCTTTTTTGGTTTTAATTAATTAAATAAGGAGTAAGTTGAGTACTCAGATTTTTAAGTCGAAATTAAAGGCTTTTTTAGCTTCTTATTTGGGGGGGGGTTAAGATAAGTTAAGTAAGTCTAACATTTTTTGAATGCAAATCAAATATTTTAAATAAATTATAATCCTTATTATTAATTTTAGGAGGTTCAATTAAGTATATTTTGTGATCATTCATAGTATAATCCTGTGATAAGAATAATGATAAAGATAATATTGATTGTAATTCAGTTGATTAAATGGCATAAATTAAAAATTGTAATTATAGGGATAATTAAAATAATTTCGATATCAAAAATTAGAAAAGTAATAGCAATTAAAAAAAAATGAAGGGAAAAAGGCATTCGAGGGGATGATTTAGGGTCGAATCCGCATTCAAAGGCAGAAATTTTTCTAAAGTTTAGGAATCTTTTTTTATTTAGTAAAAGAGCCAGAGTTCTCAAAATTAAAGTAATTATGAGTAGTAGAGAAAAAATAATAGATAGAATAAAAATTATTTATATTATTGTAATAAACTTTTTGATTGGAAGTCAAATATACTAAATATATTATATAGATATATTAAAAATAAAAGTTGGTTAGAATGATTAAGCTTTTAGGATCCTCATCAATATATAGAAAGGTAAAGAAATAATCAAACTACATCTACAAAATGTCAGTATCAAGCTGCTGCTTCTAAACCAAAGTGGTGATTTGAGGAAAAGTGGTGATTTAAATGGCGTAGGTAGCATATCAAAAGAAAAGTGGAACCAATAATTACGTGTAGTCCGTGAAACCCTGTTGCTATAAAAAAGGTTGTTCTGTAAATTGAATCAGCAATTGTAAAGGGGGCTTCTGAGTATTCATAGGCTTGAAGTAAAGTAAAAAAGAGACCTAAAGTTACTGTAATTAGAAGACTATTTTTAGTCTTAGAAAAGTTGTCTCTTAAGACTCTATGATGGGCTCATGTAATTGTAATACCTGAAGTTAGAAGAATAATTGTATTTAAAAGAGGAATTTGAAAGGGGTTAAAAACTTTAATTGATAAAGGGGGTCATATTCTTCCAATAAAAATTCTGGGTGTTAAATTATTATGAAAAAAGGCCCAAAAAAAAGCAATAAAAAAGAAAATTTCAGAAACAATAAATAAAATTATTCCTCAGCGAAGACCTAGAGTTACATTTAGAGTATGGTGGCCTTGATAAGTTCTTTCTCGTACGATATCTCGTCATCATTGATATATAGTAAATAAGGTAATAGTTAATCCTAAGTATATTAAGAATGTTGAGTGTTGATGAAATCAAACAATTAATCCTGATAAGAGAGTTATAGTTCTTAAAGCTCCTGTAAGAGGTCAGGGGCTAAAATTTACTAAATGATATGGGTGATTTGAATGGGCTGTCATTATTAATTTACTTCGTCTGAATATAAAGTTCTAAGAATGGAAAATACGTAGGCTTGAATTATTGCTACAGCTATTTCTAAGGTAAGGAGGAGAAATATTACTAAAGTAATAATAAATATTAGATGGAAATTTACAATTAAATTTATATTTCTTAAAAGAGTAATTAATAAATGGCCGGCAATTATATTAGCTATTAATCGAATGGAAAGAGTTAAAGGTCGAATTAAGTTTCTAATAGTTTCAATTAAAACTATAAAAGATATTAGAGCTCTGGGGGTTCTTTGGGGGACTAGATGGGTGAATATGTGTTGGGTATTTATAGATCATCCATAAATTATAAAAGATAGCCATAAAGGTAAGGCTAGGGAGAGTGAAAAAGATAAGTGACTTCTTCTAGTAAAAATATAAGGAAATAAGCCAATAAAATTATTAAAAAAAATAAAAAAAAATAAAGAAAAAAAAATTAAAGTTTTTCCATTTAAATAAGTTTTTCCAGCTAATATTTTAAATTCTTGGTGTAAAGTTTTAGAGACTAAGGAAAATAATAAAAATCGATTAGGGGTTATTCAAAAAATATATGGAATAAGAGTGAATCCAATTAGTGTTCTGATTCAATTTAATGGAATAAAAAAATTAATTGATGGATCAAAAATTGAAAATAGGTTGGCTATCATTTTTTAAAGTTAAATTTAGATTCTAAAATTTTATTTCTGAGTTTGGGGGAGCTAAAAATTTGGGGTTGATAAATATAATAATTTATAATGATAAAAATAATAAATAAAGAAATAAAAAATAAGTAAAGAATAAATCATCTTATAGGTATTATTTGAGGGATAAAAGAGTATTGAAAATTTCAATTATTTAAATTTGACATATTTATGTTATAGGAGTTTAACTAAATCTTTGAGTTCATTAGAAGTATTTAGAAATTACTATTAGTGGTTTAAGAGACCAATACTTAAATTTAGTTATCTAATGAATTTTAAAAATTAGTAATTTTTGATTCAATTAATAAAATGTGTTGGAGGAATTCTTTCGATTGTAATAGGTATAAAACTGTGGTTTATTCCGCAAATTTCCGAGCATTGTCCGTAAAAAAGACCTGGACGATTAACTATAAAATTAGTTTGATTTAAACGTCCTGGAGTTGCATCAGATTTAACAGCTAAAGAAGGAATTGTTCAGGAATGAATTACATCTTCTGAAGAAATTAGTATTCGAACTTGAGTTTTCATAGGGATAATAATTCGGTTATCAGTTTCTAATAAACGTAATTCGCCAGTTTTAAGATTATTGATAGGAATTATGAATGAATCAAAAGAAATTTTTTTAAAATCAGAGTATTCGTATGATCAGTATCATTGATGTCCGATAGATTTAATAGTAATAGAAGATTCTCTATTTTCATCAAGTAAATATAAAAGTTTTAAGGATGGTAAAGCAATAAAAATTAAAATAATTCTAGGGAGAATTGTTCAAATTAATTCAATTATTTGTATTTCTATTAAAAATCGGTTAGTAAATTTATTGAAAAATAAACTAAATAATAAATAGGAAATAAAAAAGATAATTAAAGTTAGGCTAAATAAAGTATAATCGTGGAAAAAAATTATTTGTTCTATTAAAGGGGAAGAGCTATTTTGAAAGTTTAAAGTTGATCAGGTAGGAATTTCTAAAAAAAGATTAATCTTTATATTTGGGGTTTAAAACCAAAGCACTATTCTGCCATATTAGAAATAAGAAATTAAAGGTATTTCATTAAATGAATGTTCAGAGGGAGGAGTATTTTGGAGAAAATCAATATTTGTATTAATTATATTATTAAAAATAATGAATCGTTGATTTGTTATTCTGTCTCAAATAATAAGAAGGAAAATTATTAATCTGAAGGTTGATATTAGTCTTCCTATGGAAGAAATTAAATTTCAGAATAGGTAAGAGTCAGGATAATCTGAATACCGCCGGGGTATTCCAGCTAACCCTAAAAAATGTTGAGGGAAAAAGGTTAAATTAACTCTAATGAATATTATAAAAAATTGAATTTTAAGTCAAAATTCATTTATTGTTAGGCCCGTGAAAAGGGGGTATCAGTGGATAAATCCTCCTATAATTGCAAATACAGCTCCTATTGAAAGAACATAATGGAAGTGGGCCACTACATAGTATGTATCATGAAGGACGATATCAATGGAAGAATTAGCAAGAATAATTCCTGTTAATCCTCCTATAGTAAATAAAAATACAAACCCTAAACTTCATATTAAGGAAGGGCTGTAACTTATTTTATTTCCATGTAAAGTTGCTATTCATCTAAAAATTTTAATTCCAGTAGGAATTGCAATAATTATAGTTGCTGAAGTAAAATAAGCTCGAGTATCTACATCTATACCTACAGTAAATATATGATGAGCTCAAACAATAAACCCCAGTAATCCAATTGTTATTATAGCGTAAATTATCCCCAAAGATCCAAATGGTTCTTTTTTTCCACTTTCTTGGCTAATTATATGAGAAATTATTCCAAATCCTGGAAGAATTAAAATATAAACTTCTGGGTGACCAAAAAATCAGAATAAGTGTTGGTAAAGAATAGGATCTCCCCCCCCGGAGGGGTCAAAAAAAGAGGTATTTAGATTTCGATCTGTTAATAATATAGTGATAGCTCCAGCAAGAACTGGGAGGGAAAGAAGTAGAAGTAGAGCTGTAATTGCTACTGATCAAACAAATAAAGGTATCTGGTCAAAATTTATATTATTTGTTCGTATATTAATTACTGTTGTAATAAAATTAATAGCCCCTAAAATTGAAGAAATTCCGGCTATATGAAGAGAAAAAATTGAAATGTCTACGGAAGCTCCAGTATGGGCTAAGTTTCTTGAGAGAGGAGGGTATACTGTTCAGCCGGTCCCAGTACCATTTTCAATGATTGAACTAATTATTAATAAATTTAAGGAGGGGGGGAGTAATCAAAATCTTATGTTGTTTATGCGGGGGAAAGCTATATCTGGGGCTCCAATTATTAAAGGTACTAATCAATTTCCGAATCCTCCGATTATAATAGGTATTACTATAAAGAAAATTATAATAAAGGCATGAGCTGTTGTTAAAACATTATAAATTTGGTCATTTTTAATTAAAGAATCAGGAGTTCTTAATTCTATTCGAATAATAGTTCTTAAAGAAGTTCCTACTATTCCTGATCAAATTCCAAAAATAAAATAAATTGTTCCAATATCTTTATGATTTGTAGAAAAAATTCATTGTCGCAGTAAAGTGGCTGATATTTAAGCAATAAATTGTAAATTTATTTAAAAGAGTTTTCTTCTTTATTATTTAAATTAAAATAAGTTTTATATTTCTATATAATAAGATTTTAAATTGCAAATTTAATGAAGTAAATTTTTACTAAAACTTAAAAAATAAAATTTTATTTATAATTTTGAAGATTATTAGTTTAATTTAACTTAAAGTTTTAGAAATTAATTAGAGTAATTATTATTAAGCTTGTTAGGGAAAAAAAGTTTAATAGTAAAAGAAGGTTTATTTTATTAAAATTATGGGAATAAAATTTTATTTCAAAAAAGTTTATTAATAAAAAAGAGTAGGTAATTCGTATGTAAAAAAAAAGTCTTACTAGTGAAAAAAAAATTATTAATATTAAAAGAATTGTTATATTATTTGCAATTATACAATTAATTGTTAATCATTTAGGTAAAAATCCTAAAAAAGGGGGGAGTCCCCCTAGATTTAAAAAATTTAAAAAAATAAAGTAATTTAAAAGATTGTTAGAAGTTTTTATATAAATTTGTTTAAGAAAATTAATTTTTATTAGATTTAAAGTTAAAATTAAAATAAAGTTAATAATTGTGTAAGTAATAAAATAAATAAGTCAGATGTTTATATTAAATATAATATTAGCTAGTATTCATGCAATATGATTAATTGAGGAATAGGAGATAATTAATTTTAGAGAAGTTTGATTTAATCCTATAATTGAACCAATTATAGCTCTTATAATAATGGATAAGTAAAGAATAAAATTTAGAAAACAATAAGAAATAATAATTATTGGGATAATTTTTATTCAAGTTCTTAAAATTAAACAATTTAATCAACTAATTTTATTTATGATTATTGGAAATCAAAAATGGAAGGGGGCTGCCCCTATTTTTATTAGTAAACTAATATTTATAATAAAAAAAATTAAAGTATTTATATAGAAAAAATTTTGAAAAAATCATTTAGAAAAAATTAAAATTAAAATAGAGGAGAATAAGAAATTAGCGGAGCTAATTGATTGAATTAAAAAATAATTTATTATATTTTCAGAATTTGAATTGACTTTTTTAGAGATAAGTAAAGGGATAAATGATATTAAATTAATTTCTATCCCAATCCATATATTTATAAAGGAGAAAGAAGAAATAGAAAAAATTGTTCTTGAGATTATAAGGAGAATAAAAAAATATTTTATTGAGTTAAAATAAATAATGTTAAAAAAAAAGATTTTATTCTTTATAAATGAGGTATGAACTCATTAGCTTAATTTTAGCTTATTTTTTAAGTAAAAGAATTTATATTTTGATGTATGATGCATGTAAATTTTTGAAATTTATTGATATAGTTTAACTCTATAAGGTATAATAAAGGTAATAATATTTACATAATTTATTCTATCAAAATAATCCTTAGGATTCAGGCACTTTATTTATTAAAATATTTAACTTTATGGAATGATTTAAATTTAATTTTAAATGAATTCTATAAGTTTAGTTTGTAACTCACATTTATAAGAACTTTAAATAAAAATAAAGATCTAATAAAAATTTAATTTTATGGAACATTTATATATAATATATAAATTGTAATTTTTGTAAAACTATTGGAACGATTAAAAAATCTATAATAGTAAAATTTTATTTAATTAATTTAAGATTAACTTACATTTGAGTTAATTCTATAAGTTTAGTTTGTAACTCACATTTATAAGAACTTTAAATAAAAATAAAGATCTAATAAAAATTTAATTTTATGGAACATTTATATATAATATATAAATTGTAATTTTTGTAAAACTATTGGAACGATTAAAAAATCTATAATAGTAAAATTTTATTTAATTAATTTAAGATTAACTTACATTTGAGTTAATTCTATAAGTTTAGTT